GGGTTTGTATAAAGACTCATCAAAGTCTATGAGTGCTCCGACATTTATTCAATATTAGTTAGATTGAATAGCTAATTGACTTTATTTTCGTTAAACCCCAGTCAAAGAATTTAATAGGTTGTCTTCCGATTGTTTTACAGAGACAATCGGGGACGGTAAGAATTAGATCAAATGGTAGATAGGAGTATGCGTTAGATAGTGATCCATCTTGATTCTTTATTTATATATATCTACTATATAATTATATAGTAGAATAGAATATCTTTTTTTTTTATTTTTTGCTTAATGATAATGAAATGGAGTGCAACAAAATAAAGCATAGGTTTTATTATTTCTACCTGCTAGTAACATTCATTTCCTTAATACATCCAAGGATGTCTCCGGATATCTTGTTTGTGCTTAATGTTTTCCGATTATACTAGAAATCATATAAGGAACTTGTTAAATGTTATAATTGGATTTATTGGGTTCTTTCGTCAATGGTGTTAGGCCAGAATCCTTTTTTGACTCTATGCCGGCGATTCCACTATTATTAGTGAACAATAATGAAATAATTCCTTCATATTGATAGAGATAGGGGACATAATTCACATGGATATAGTAAGTCTCGCTTGGGCTGCTTTAATGGTAGTCTTTACATTTTCCCTTTCACTCGTAGTATGGGGAAGAAGTGGACTTTAAAGGTATTACTATTTGAGTTGAGGGATCAAACTCAAACTGTATCATTTATAGATTAGATGTTTACGCAATTTTTTGAATTTAATTAATCCTAATCCTTTAATTCCATTTAGAATAGGAATTATATTTTATTCTAGTGGAGTAATGTATTCTAATGTATTGTATGGATAATATATAATATATATATAAAATACTCTTTCAATCAAACAAATATTTCAATTATTCCCATGTTCGTATTTTGAAGTAAAAGGAATACAAATAATAGGAAATTTAGTCCAACCAAATTCTTCCTAAAATTTTTCTATTTCGACGAATTGACTCTTACCGAAGTTATATATGGACAATCAGGAACCGGGGAACTTTTTTTTTATTTATTATTATCCCCCTTTTCAAAGAGAAAAGACATCTGTTATTAATTAGTAAGCGGATCCGCACTTTCTATGGTAAACAAGATCGGCATAGTGATTGTCTAACGAGATATTACACACAATAACATATTGTCGTTACCTTAGGCGAGTCACATATTACAACTGCTTGTTTTATTATATTAATTCTTTATTATTAAATCTTTATTATTAAATTCTTAATTATTCCTTTTTTTAATATGATACCGAGATTGGTCTTGAGAATAATAAGATATCTATAAATTCGAATCGTAAGAAAATCTTTGATTATTTCAGATTGATTTGTATTGGTTCCAATCAATACAAATCAAATACATGAAACAAAGAAAAAAATTGGGACGCTATATTTCATATATGTGATTGATATTCTATATAGATTAAACCTGTATCTTTATAGAGTAAAACTTTATACACTACAATAACAATAATAGAAATAAAAAAGATAGTCTGGTCGAAAGAAATAGATTTTTTTTTCTTTTTATTTTACCAGACTATCTGATTTCATAGAATATTGCAGATTCCAGTCCGATCATTTCATTTAAGACTAAGACGCGAAATTTAAATCCTTTTTCATTTTTATTTCTTCAATCATTGCATTGATAAAAACTAATAAGTCAAATTAATCACTTTGACTTACAGTTTTTACGTAAATTATAAGTAAAAAGGCAGTAGGAACTAGAATGAACAGTGCAGTAGCAATAAATGCGAGAATATTTACTTCCATAATCTCATCTTTCATTTCTCTTTAATTCGCAATAACTCGGGATTTAATCCCATAGAGATGATAAATCTTTTGTCGGTAAATTCAATGGGATAAATTACATTACACCTTGATGATATCAATCAAATCGGATTAATATCATGAATAACAATATCTGAGCTATAAAATTGATTCACTGTCGATAATTTAATAGTATAACATAGGAAGATCTTTTATCCATACCGAATTAAAAATTGGATTCCTGATCCAATCAATAATTCCTTTACTTTTTTTTCTTATTTTTCTATTTCTTTTTTTTATTATATTGATATTGAATGATATTGAATTTTATTGTTCTTTTTTAAGAGATTGTTTTTTCTTCGGCGGAACCCTTACCTTAAACTAAAAAAAAAAAGATTATTCATTCCCTCACTAAGAGAGAGGGAATCCTGAATATGGCGCTACTAATAATTTAATTGTACTAATCCACATATATTTCTTTCCCATCAATCAGTAAATCAGTATTACTTGAAGAAATTTAAATTCTCATATTGGTTTGATGATAAATGTGAAACGAAAAAAAGAAATAGAAAAACGAGGGATCCTTGTTAGGAATGAAATTCTGTTATTTTTATTCCTTTCACAGAAAATGGAGAGATGAATTGATGTATTTTTTTATTGGATTTTTCGTGGATTTGTATCCATCGGGACTGACGGG